TTCAAAGCGCTTCGTGATTTTCAACCAATTATGTGCTTCAATATAATTACCTGGAGTAAGCGCTATAGCTTGTTTCCAATACTCAGCAGCTTGGTCGGACCAAGCTTCCGCAATTTCAGAATCACCCTGTAGAATGGCCTGTTCTCCCCGGTCGGAATAGGTGGTTCCTTCCCTTAGAACCGTACTTGAGAGTTTCCTATCTCATACGGCTCAAAAATCGATTCTTTTCGTGTCCTATCTTAATCTACCCTATGCTAACTGAATTAGATTTCTCATAAACCTATCCCATTTTTTCTTGGGTTAACCAGAAGAAGTTAATTACATAAGTTTCAAACCCTAATTTTGATCAATAATCAGAATCAGTTTGATCTTTTCTCCCACCTTCAGAAGAATGAAGCATAGGTATCCCCACAATATCGTTAGAATTTTCTGAAAGGTAACTATCCCGGTTTCATATATGGAATTCATATAGAATCTTTGAAAAAGACTTTTTTCCATAAGAAAAAAGAACTTACTATCTTTGGGATCTGATGCTACACCGCTGCTCAATACCTTAGTGGATCGACTCTATTACATAAGTTGATTCCTAACTTTTGTCCCATATCATGACATAAGTAAGCAGTTCTTAACTGTATCGACTCAATAGCTCGCTAATTGATCTTTACGGTGCTTTCTCTATCAATTTGATCCTTTATCCATAGAATATAGTATATAGGCTGCACTCATTTTTTTTTTCTTCCTATTTTGGTTCTCGTGAAGTCTCTTTCCTTGCTACAGCTGATAAAAATCGTTGCTTTGGACGATGCATTATGTAGAAAGCCTATTTTTTCTAGTATTTACTAGCCAATTTGATCTTTGCTTTTTTCCTTATTTCTATAGTGGAGATAGTCGCACGTAATGACAGATCACGGCCATATTATTAAAAGCTTGTGGTAAGAATGGGTTTCGTTCTAGTGCCCGGAAATAATATTCCAAAGCCTTTGTATGCTCTCCATTGCTTGTGTGTATAAGGCCTATGTTATAGAGTATATAACTTCGATCATAGGGATCAATTTCTGGTCGCGTAGCTTCATAATAATTCTGTAAAGCTTCCGCATAATTTCCTTCGGATTGAGCCAACATCCGTTACGGTCGTTCATTCTATTCAAAAGATCTCCGTTCCAGAACCGTACATGAGATTTTCATCTCATACGGCTCCTCCCTTCTGCGCATAGTACTAAGGGGAATAATCCATAGAATAAAAATTGAACTATTCTCATCTCATTATGAACTGAAAGGAACTAGTATTTTTACAAGAAATCTCTAGCCAGCCTTCCCGCAAGAGGTTTTTTCTTAACACCAATCATATTAGTGTTAGATATAAATGGTAACTCCAACAATTTCTTTGTTCTCAACGCCTTCTATTTCCAGGAATTAGTCACTTCAACGATCTTTGATGGTTATACGGGTATCCAAAGTACAAACGAGATGGATGTTTGTTGTCCCAACCATTCTTGTTAGTCCCGATACCGATAAGGAAAGGGGGAATTTATAACAAAGTTTTTGTGTTGTTGATTCCTAGGTGTAGTGCTTTTTCCCTTATGCCGTCTATTGGTACTAATGTAGTGTAGGATTGACCCGCAATACAGAACCCATAGGTGTAACCTTTCGCTCAATACTCAAATCAACAATTGAAACATCTGAGGCTGCATCAATCGAGGATACACGATAGAAGGAATTGTTCTATCTCCAAACTTCACCTTCACCGGGCGTAGGTTTATTTCAAGAATTTCGTTCTTTCTATACCGAACCGCGTCTCTTTCTCGTAAGACTGAGGTGAGGGCTAAAAAAAACAAGAAAAAAGAATCAAATCGCACCATCTCTGTAATAGGTAAATGCCTTTTTTTCTCCTGAAGTTGTCGGAATTATTCGTAATAAGATATTGGCTACAATTGAAGAGGTCTTATCAATAAAATTTCCATTTATATGAGATCTAGGCATAATTAGCAATCCATTCTAGAATTCTTTTCATTACCCCTCGGGGAAAATGATCCCACAAACAAAGCAAAGGAATTATACAGTACGAAATAACATAAAAACAGACTAATTTTATTCTAATAAATAGATATTAAATAGATATGGGCTTTCCACTTAAATTGTCCCCTTTTGTTTGGGAAAGATATGAGATATTGGAATCAGATTGATTTCATTCCCATTTTTGTAGTATACCAATGAGCGGAACTATTACTATTTCATCTAAGTTAAATAACCAAGGACTTTTTTTACTACAGATTCTAATAACTCGAGAAGTTTTGATTTGATTATGATCCAAAGAGAAAAAAGAATGGAATAATCATTCCATGAAAAAATAGAGTAGAGTAACCATACCTTCTGTTTGCATAACGTGTATACACCACGCCATACAATCGAAATATAAAAATCCATGGGACGATTCATAAATTTGGAATAGATCCGCGGGGTAGCTGATGAATGAGAGAAGTTTTTGTTGAGAAATATTAAATGGGAAAGGAATTCTTACTATGTAACTAGTGATCGGTCGTACCTGTACTGCAGTAATATGAATAACTCGCTATTCACTCAGTTTCTGGTCAATAATAAGATTATGTAGGAGAGATGGCCGAGTGGTTCAAGGCGTAGCATTGGAACTGCTATGTAGGCTTTTGTTTACCGAGGGTTCGAATCCCTCTCTTTCCGTTTCTGTTAATTCACCAATGTTATCGACCACAATGTATCAAATCAAATAACAATTGAAACCATTATTCCCGCAATAAGACCCTTATTTGATAGAAATTCTCTATTCCTAATTATTGTGGTTATAAAATAGGAAAGGGCAAAAAAGAAAAAAAAATCCTACTGTTGATCCATTTGTGATAGGTGAAAAAATGCGGATGGATTAAGGCCCTTAGATCTATTTAGTTCGACGAAAAGGGGACAAAATTCTATGAACCTTTCTTTCTTAATTTTGTTAGGTTCAAGTCTGACGAGAATAATATTCTACGACTAACAACTCATTTATTTGCAAACCGATCCATTTACTATCTATTATTTGATTTACTAATCCTTTATATTGGAATGAGTCAATAGTCAAATGTTTTGGCAATTCCTCATGGGCGGATGAAGCAATATAATTTTGAATCAGACCTTTTGATCTTTGGTTATCCTTCGCAGTAATAATATCTCGGGGTTTGCAACGATAACTTGGTATATCCACTATACGACCATTAACTAAAATATGTCTATGGTTAACCAATTGCCTGGCTCCGGGGATGGTCGAAGCCATACCCAATCGAAAGAGGATGTTATCCAAACGCATTTCAAGTAGTTGTAGTAAAACCTGACCCGTTGACCCTTTGGCTTTTCCAGCGATATGTACATATCTAAGTAATTGTCGCTCTGCCAGACCATAATGAAAACGCAATTTCTGTTTTTCTTCTAAACGAATACGATATTGCGATTTTTTCCCAGAACGCAATTGGTTTTTAAGATCACTTCCGGATCTAGGTCTTTTACTAGTTAGTCCTGGTAAAGCTCCCAGACGGCGTATTTTTTTAAAACGAGGTCCTCGGTAACGAGACATAAAGACTCCTTTTTTTATTTTATTGAAATTTTATTTTACACAATAAATCTAAATTTAAACTGAACTAAAGGATAAACAAAGCAAAATCGACTGATGAAGTACTACAAAAAAAAATGAATTGTATCAACATCTAGATTTTTTGTATATATATATAGGAAGTTGAGGCTCCGTTTGATGATTTGTTCTGTAGAGATCTAATTGCTCTAATCCATTTTTATTAATAATTGCAAGTTACCACGACATAATAGATCGCTGATCCAGCATTTTATTTGAAGAAAAGGAGAGATTATCAATCTCGGAAAAATAGATAGAGAAAAAGCCGGCTATCGGAGTCGAACCGATGACCATCGCATTACAAATGCGATGCTCTAACCTCTGAGCTAAGCGGGCTCACATAAGATAAAAATTGCGTAACAAATAGAAATATTGTATAGGAATTCCGGAAAATGTCGGATCTTAGCTATTAATTTCATATGAACTAAACTAATTAATAGAGTTCTATAGCTAGAAGTTCTAAGTTCTAAGCTAAGTTCCTTTTATAAATAATTAAAATAAAAAAATAATAAATATAAAATATAATAAAGTAATATTAAAAAATTATTAAAAAATATTTCATCAATCATAATCATAATATATGATAATATCAAATTCAATTGGAAATTTTAATTAGAATAAATAGAATTTTTCTTAAAGCTTAACTAAAGCAGTTATAGATAGTAAATTATGTTAATTTCATTATAGCGGATCAGTCCTAAGAAAAGAATAAGATAAGGATAAAGATACAATCAAAATTAGATTGAGACATTATTCTGGTTTCATTTTGAAAAGGAGGAGATAGGACGAAAAAAAAAAAGAATGAATATCGAACGTTACAGTATTACAAATCACACTGTAAAAATGAAAGGGAGAGATAAAATAGATATGGGATATATCTATTCATCTTGAATTGAAAATACATCAATGATAGAATTATTTCTGATTGAAATAAACAAGGTTTATCCAATAGAAATGAATTGATATAGGATGGTCAAAAAAAGAAAATAGCAGCCTTTTCGATATAGAAATCATTAGATAATGAATTCAACGGTTTCAAAAAAAGAAATAAATGAAAGAGATGGATGAAATTATAAATGTATCTTGGTCTCAAAGAAAAGGGAAAGGGGGATATGGCGAAATTGGTAGACGCTACGGACTTGATTGGATTGAGCCTTGGTATGGAAACCTGCTAAGTGGTAACTTCCAAATTCAGAGAAACCCTGGAATTAAAAATGGGCAATCCTGAGCCAAATCTTTCTTTTGGGAAAACAAGGGTATAAAACTAGAATAAAAAAGGATAGGTGCAGAGACTCAATGGAAGCCGTTCTAACGAATAGAGTTGACTACGTTGCGTCGGTAGTTGGAATCCCTCTATCGAAATTAGAGA